ACTTCATTTATTTATTCACTTAATCTTTTTCTATCTATTTTATATATATCAATAAAATTTATATCAATAAAATATAAATCGATTTTTGTCGTTATAAAAGACACTCTTTTATAGTAACAATAATAAATTGAGTATGATATAATTAGTATGATATAAATAGAACAAAAGAGGAAATAGCAAAGAAACAAAAAGGTTATACAAGGCTATATACAAATCATCCACATTTTTTTATTTTCATTAATTGAATTTTATTTGTTGATTAGGGCGAAGTTCCGTAAAAACCCCCGCCCTTTTTGAAATATCATGAACAGTTCCTGTAGGTTGAGCACCTTTTTCAAGGAAATATAGAATAGCAGGAACATTTAAATAGATTTGATTCTTTATCGGGTCATAAAAACCCACTTTACGAAGATCTCTTCCCTCTCGTCGGGATCGAACATCAATTGCAACGATTCGATAAATGGCTCATTGGGATAGATGAACAATACTCCCCCCCCCCCTAGAAACGTATAAGAAGTTTTATCCTCGTACGGCTCGAGAAAATTCTAAATTATGTCTATGTATAGAATCATAATATCAAATAGATCCATAAAATCATCAAATTCATTATATTATTGATTTTAGTTTCAATACTTTTTCTTAGTCTTCCCCCCCCCCCCAAAAAAAAAAATTATTTGTATCCTCATAACTCAAGTTGAATAACTCTCAAATAACTCAAAAGAAACCTTTTAGGTATTAAATTTATTGAGTGGTCTCTAACCCTTTTTGTCTGTCTCCTTTAGAATCTATTTTGATTCTTAAATATGATCTGGTTGTTGAGACAATTGAAAACGGTATTTCCTTGTTCCAGGATCTTTATCTTTGCCTTGAATCATTGGGTTTAGACATTACTTCGGTGATCTTTAAATCGTTTCAAAACGGCAGCAACATACCATTTTTTGTGATTTCTTTCTATCAAAGAATCGTATGAATGGTTGATTCCTACGTAATACACTTTACTTTTGATTTGATCAAAAGAGTTTTACCAATTCCAACAAAATTAACTTTTAAATTTTATCGAATTGGATCCTTTAGATTTATATATCTAAAATATACTTACGAAGTTGTTCCAATTTATTGATCGATACTAACCTTAGATTCTTGCCCTTGAGAAATTAATCAATACGTTCTACTCGAGCTCCATCGTGTACTATTTACATGGCAACACTCTCAAAAATGAGGGTTCCAGTGGAACAGAACAAATGATGTCGAGCCAAGAGCACTTTCGTTCCTATATAATATAAAAAAGTGGTGGATGTAAGAATCCACAGCTGATCATGTCCTTCAAGTCGCACGTTGCTTTCTGCCACATCGTTTTAAACGAAGTTTTACCATAACATTCCTTCAGTTTGGAACCAGTATGTAATTGATTCAATTATGGAATCGTGAATAATCATCGGTTCGGTCGGTACATAATAATCTATACTTTTTTCTTCTAAATAATCTATACTTTTTTCTTCTAAATAATCTATACTTTTTTCTTCTATATGAAGAATGGATAATGTATGACGAAGTCTCAACAAGAATTCAATCAATTTAACCCCATTGTTTATAATTTATTTTTAATTATAACTAACATAACATGAATAAATAAACACGAATAAACAAGTTATTTTGAATATCTATCTTCAAGTAACGTGATAGGATAAATTCAACAATTTCACACTTCTTAGAGTACCAAGAACTCATAAGAAATCATTAAAAAGATTTAATTGATTGAATAGTTTCCTACCCTATATCATTATTTGCATAAGGTTTTACAGTAAGTACCATTCGCTTTTTATCATCATTAAGAGAAAGATAAATCCATATTGGATTAAACCATCAATGATTAATAAAAAAAAAAGACTGATGTAAGGAAAGATTGAAGATTTAGGTTGTTATTTTTTCATATTTCATATTGTAAAATCAGTAATATTTAACAAATCAAAATTTTGTTTCATATGCGTGTTATTTGAACTCGATTAAATTTGTGAAAAAGATATGATTAATAAAAAAAAAAAAAAGAAATAAGAATCACATTCTATAACAATATTATACTCTTAAACGGAAGACTGGTCGAAAAGACAATCTTTATTTTGATATATTTTATTATGATATAGATTATGATATAGATATATATTTTCTTTTTTATTATAGATTAATAAAATTATAGATTAATAAAATGATCGTGGGTCAGGTATGTTCTGGGACGGAAGGATTCGAACCTCCGAATAGCGGGACCAAAACCCGTTGCCTTACCACTTGGCCACGCCCCATTTCTAGTCGACACTAATAAACACTAATATTGGTACTGGTTGTTCGTCAACTCAAGTCTAAATATCTATTATCTATAAAATAGATTACTAGAATTTTTATACATGTAGACGTAGAATTAAACGGAATTTATTGATCATTACATATAATTCAATTAAGATATTGTATGAAAGTATGGTTTATTCTATTCTCTTTTGATTTGAGAATTGAAGGATTTTTGATTGGGTGAGTTCAAATCAAAGAAAGTTTTTTGGTCTATCTTATTTTCTTTTTATTCATTTTTCTTTTCTATGAATAATAACATATTTATAATAATAAAATAAAAAAAAAACTCAATTTATTAATAACTCAATCAAAATAAATAAAATACAATTATCCTCAAGAACAAAATGTTTGTTATGCTTAATATATTTAGTTTGATCTGTATCTGTCTTAATTCTGCTCTTTATTCAAGTAGTTTTTTCGTCGCCAAATTGCCCGAGGCCTACGCTTTTTTAAATCCAATCGTAGATGTTATGCCAGTAATACCCCTGTTTTTTTTTCTCTTAGCCTTTGTTTGGCAAGCTGCTGTAAGTTTTCGATGATATCTTTAATTTAATAATGTCTAGACAAATTCATGATTTATTGAAAAAAAAAAAATTCAAAGAAAAGAATTGATAAGATCAGATAAGTCTTACACCCTCAATTCAAATATTGAAATTCTTGTACAACCGCGAAAAATCTGGATCACCCCACTTTATTTCTTGGTGTCAAAATAAAAAATCAAAATAGTAGGGTATGCGGTATAAAAACGGAGAATCTATTCTCTTTTTTACTAAAAAAAATCTTGGAGATTATGTAATGCTTACTCTCAAACTATTTGTTTACACGGTAGTGATATTCTTTGTTTCTCTCTTTATTTTCGGATTCCTGTCTAATGATCCAGGACGTAATCCTGGACGTGAAGAATAAAAGATAAGGTTTTTGTTTTCCTTGCTTGATTTTTAAATGTTCTTAGTAGGATTTTATCTATTACACATTTTTAACTATAAAAAAAAAAAAGAGCTCGCGAAAAATTCGAAAGAAAATACCAAGTCATCAACAAAAACGGAAAGAGAGGGATTCGAACCCTCGGTACGAAAAACTCGTACAACGGATTAGCAATCCGACGCTTTAGTCCACTCAGCCATCTCTCCTCCCAATTGAAAAAGGATAATACTATGTTACATTATAAAAAATAAGGATTGAAAGAGCCCTTCATAATATATAATATTTTTTTTCATCCGAGAGTGCTTTTTAGTTCCACGGCCCGGCTAAGTACTGACCAGGCCGGGCCCGCCATTTATTGTTCCAACGAATCATAAATAATTTTTTTTATTTGAAAACTAAAATACTTGCTTGTTATTACGATTGGAAAAATAAAAACTCTTTTTATTTCTATGATATAGAATCAAATGATATCGAATCAAAGTGTCGTTTCTTATCTTAATTTTTTATATTTATTCTTTATTCCTTTTATTTTAGTTAAAGTAAATAAATAACAAAAAGGGAGCTGTGGATTCTTGCACAATACATTTTCATGTATGTTATGGCTTAAGTAGTTTTGTCGAGACGTCTAGGTCAAAAACCTCCGGCAAAAAAACACTTGTTATTTAGTTTTAGTTATTGAAATTTAATGAATTCTCTTTTCCGAATCTCATTGGGTTCTCTGATACAACACGTAAACGCTCTAATTTTCATGATTATTTTATGATCCTATCCTTTTTACTCTTTTAACTTTTTATTACGACCCATTTTCTTGTTCGACAAAAGGTTCATTTATATACAATAATCGGATTGTAGCGGGTATAGTTTAGTGGTAAAAGTGTGATTCGTTCGATAACCCTTTATATAGTTAAGGGGTCTTTCGGTTTGATTAATATTTCATTCCGACCAAAAACTTTATTTCTTAAAAGGATTTAATCCTTTACCTCTCAATGAAAAATTCGAGGAAGAATATACATTCTCGTGATTTGTATCCAAGAATCAATTAAAAATTGAAAAATTGGATTATGAGATTACGAAACATAATTTTTTTTTTTTAATTAGATCAATACTTCTAATTGAATAAGTATGAGTAAAGGATCCATGGATAAAGATAGAAAGTGGCTTTCTAATCGTAACTAAATCTTTAATTTGGAATTTGTATTATGGAAATTGAAGCAAAATGGCTATTAAACAATGACTTTGGTTTACTAGAGACATCGACAAATTGTTTTAGCTCGGTAGAAACAAAATGCTTTTCCTAAGGATTCTCTCACATAGAAATAGAGAACGAAGTAACTAGAAAGGTTGTTATAATATAATCCCCCTCTTTTCTATAGGGATCGTCTAGAAAGCGGGTTGTTCTGAATACATTCAGACAGAAAAGCTGACATAGATGTTATGGGTGGAATTTTTTTTTTTCGTTCATGTCTTAATATAGGAATTTATACATCTTCCATAAAGGAGCCGAATGAAACCAAAGTTTCACGTTCAGTTTTGAATTAGAGACGTTAAAAATGATGAATCAACGTCGACTATAACCCCTAGCCTTCCAAGCTAACGATGCGGGTTCGATTCCCGCTACCCGCTTTTACTTTATTTTTTTATTAAATTAATAAGAAATTAAGAAATAAGAAAAAAATAGAATTAAATATTTTGAGATTTTTATTATTTTATAAAAAAATAAAAAATTTTATGAATAT